AGTACCTCTACAGGATAGACCTCAACAGAAAACTGAAGAGTAACGGCAGCAAGTGATTGAGTTCAGTAGTTCCTCATATCAAATATCAAATTATTGACTCTAGAGATCTAGTAATATGGAGAAAACAAAATTGTTTCAAGCACCGACAGAACCAGAAGCGCCCCTCCCTTGTTTCAAAGAGAGGAGGACGGGGTATTCACATTTCATTTGATGGTCAGAGGCGAATTGAAAGCTAAGCAGTGGGAATTCGAAGGATTCCCCGGGGGAAAAATAGAGATGTCTCCTACGTTACCCCCAATATGTGGAAGTATCGACGTAATTTCATAGAGTCATTCAGTCTGAATGCTACATGAAGAACATAAGCCAGATGAAGGAACGGGAAGACCTAGGATGTAGAAGAGCATAACATGAGTGATTCGGCAGATTTGGATTCCTATATATCCACTCATGTAGTACTTTACTTCATTTGATGAGATTTTACGATATAGAAGATCCACCTGTATAGATATCATCATCTACACCCAGAAAGCCGTATGCTTTGGAAGAAGCTTGTACAGTTTGGGAAGAGGTTTTGATTGATCAAAAAGAAGAATCTACTTCAACCCATGTGCCCTTAGGCACGGCCATACATAACATAGAAATCACACTTGGAAAGGGTGGACAATTAGCTAGAGCTGCGGGTGCTGTAGCGAAACTTATTGCAAAACAGGGTAAATCGGCCACATTAAAACTACCTTCTGGGGAGGTTCGTTTAATATCCCAAAACTGCTCAGCAACAGTCGGACAAGTAGGGAAGACCGGGGTGAAACTCAAAAGTTTGAGTAGAGCCGGATCGAAATGTTGGCTAGGTAAACGTCCCGTAGTAAGAGGAGTAGTTATGAACCCTGTAGACCATCCCCATGGGGGTGGTGAGGGGAGGGCCCCAATTGGTAGAAAAAAACCCGCAACCCCTTGGGGTTATCCGGCACTTGGAAGAAGAAGTAGAAAAAGGAAGAAATATAGTGATAATTTGATTCTTCGTCGCCGTAGTAAATAGGAGAGAAAATCGAATTTTTTTCTTCTAAAAAAAAAAAAAAAAATGTTTATCCAAAAAGAAAGAGTAGTAAAAAAAAAAATAATAAAAATAGAAGAATGGGAGAAAAAGAAAAAAGGAAGAATGGAAAAGGCTTTGACATTTTAGAAAAAAGTCAATATTTTAATATAGAGAAAAAGAAACTACTTCAATTCCAATTTTTTCTTTGGCTAAATCTTCGATTCGAAGATTTAGCTTGTATGAACCACTTTTGGTTTAATACAAATAATGCCAGTCGGTTCAGTATGTTAAGGATACGTATATATCCACAATTGAAAATTAAATAAAGGTACGTTTCTCATATATATATATTCTTAGAATGGAAAACAAGGAATCTGTCTATATCCTTGTTTTCCATTCTATATTCTATTCTGATACCTGGAATTCGATTGCCTATCAATTCTATCTAGAAAGGAAGCCATGGAATTGACTTTGAGATACCCAATTTTCTCTTTTGAAAGAGAAGAGATATACTATCCTTTTCTATTTCTAGCCAACTAAAAAAAGAAAAATGAATTGACATTCAATAAAATGAATAAAAAATTCAATTGAAAAAAATGAGTATTAATACATAAAATAAATAAACTAAGAGATAAGAAGAGATACGGCTACCGCCTACATATTTGATACCTTCCGCTATAAAGAAACTCATAATGCCGAACCCATTGGTAATTCCATCAATTACTCGTCTATCAAAAAACAGAGTACATTCTACAAGCTCCCTTATACCCTTAGTTAAAGATCGTGCATAAAGAGTATCTATGTAACCGCGATTATAGGACCAATCATAGATCATGTTTATTGTTTTATCCCAAAAACTCCTTTTAGGACCCTTTTTGACAAAAAAATTGAGGAACTTAAAATTTTGTAAGGATGAATAAACCGGCTTATATAAAGAAAAGGCTATAAATATTCCAAAAAAAGCTACACTGATTGAAAAGGCTGCCTTTGTTACAAATTCATAAAAATCCGCAGAATTGTTTGCATTCTGATGCAAAAGGTTTAAAGATGGACTTAACAGTTTAGATAATATATCTAAACCCCCCCCTTCTTGATTAAATTGATTAAAAGGAATTCCTATTGCTCCACTAAACAAAGTAAATAATCCCAAAACTAACATTGGAAATAACATAGTATTCTCTGATTCTTGCGGATAAGAAAAATTTCTTTTAGTTGCAAGATGATTAATAACAAAATGGTGCCTTATCTTTTTTACAGTACCATAAATTTGAGAGCTTTTCTTAGAAAAAAAGGAAGCCCGTTGATTATTATTCATTATTAATAAAGCTAATAAACATATATTTTTTTTTAACATTTTTGATTCTCCCTTACCCCATACAGATAGTGAATAGAGGGCACTGTTTTTTTTCCCGTTGTAATTTGTAAAATGAACATTGAAATGGCCCCCAAAAGTAAGTAAATAAACACGAAACATATAAAAGGCAGTTAATCCCGCCGTGGAACAAGCTATTATTGCGAAAATAGGTGAATACAACCAACTATCATTAAGAATTTCATCTTTAGACCAAAAACAAGCGAGGGGTGGAATACCACAAAGGGAAAGAGTTCCTAATAAAAAAGTTATTTTTGTAATTGGAACACGTTTTGTTAACCCCCCCATAAGAATCATATTCTGGCTCTTATATGGGGAATAACCAACAATAGCTTCCATTGAATGAATAATGGATCCAGATCCTAAAAACAACAAGGCTTTTGAATATGCATGAGTAATTAAATGAAATAAAGCGGCTCGATAAGACCCCATACCTAAAGCTAACATCATATAACCCAATTGAGACATTGTCGAATAGGCTAGACTTCTTTTAATATCTTTGTGAGCAAGAGCTAAAGTAGCTCCTAAAAGTACTGTTATTATACCTATCAAAGTTATTAGATTCATTATGGAAGGTATAACTACGAAAAGAGGAAGAAGTCGAGCCACAAGAAAAATTCCCGCGGCTACCATAGTAGCCGCGTGTATCAGAGCAGAAATAGGGGTAGGTCCTTCCATGGCATCTGGTAACCATACATGAAGGGGGAATTGTGCAGATTTTGCAATTGGACCGGAAAATAATAGGAAGGCGCATAAAGTAAAAAAGAAAAGTTCATTCTCATTATTCGAAATGCAATTTTTGACTATTTGAAACAAATCCTGAAATTCGAAACTGCCCGTTATCCAATAAAGACCTAAAATTCCTAATAATAAACCAAAATCGCCTACACGATTAGTTAGAAACGCCTTTTGACAAGCATTGGACGCAATTGGTCGTGTGAACCAAAACCCTATTAATAAATACGAGCACATTCCAACTAATTCCCAAAAAAAATAGATTTGTATTAAATTCGAACTAGTAACTAATCCCAACATTGAAGTATTGAAAAAGCTCATATAAGCACAAAATCTTAAATAGCCTTGATCATAATACATATAACTATCACTATAAATAAGGACAAGAATTCCAACTGTAGTAATTAATATTAACAAAATTGAAGTAAGTGAGTCGATCAAATATCCAAACTCTAAAGAAAAATCATTGTTGATGGTCCATGACCATATATATTGATAGATATAACTGCTATTTATTTGTTGAATAGACAGATTCGCCGAAAAAGCGAAAACTATACTTAACAAAAAAATACTTGGAAAAGCCCATATACGACGAAGTTTTTTTGTTGACGCCGGGAAAAGTAGGAGTCCCATTCCTATTAACATAGGGACTGGAAGTGTAACGAAAGGTATAATCAAAAAATATTGATATGTATATTCCATAAAAAAATCTTATTATTCTTAATTAGTCTGAATCTTTTTCCAAATACTTCAATATTCAATTAAGAAGTTAGAATTGTTCAAATAATATCCCGAAGATACTAGTGAAAATGGAAAAAATACCTATTCTAAAATGAAAATTGTATTTATTGTATTTAGTTTTCTGAATTCTAATAATTTTTAAGGATTTCTATACATATAGATACATATAGAAAGAATGAAGAATTTTATAAAAATAAAGTACTCGATTCTTATTTGAATTTGAATCAGAATGATAAAAAAAGAAATTGCCTTTATGAAATTCTTAGTGAATTCAATAAAGAAATAATTATTGATTAATGTAGTATGATAGAAAAGGATATAAATCGAAACAAAAAAATAAAAAAGAAATGAAAACATTTTTGTATGAAGATGAAGAGAATATCATATAAAGACTAACTAAAAAGAGAAATAGAATAAATAATGACCTTTTTTTTAATAGATGTCTTTCACATCCATATAGAATATTAATTAGTTTCTTTTTTTTTTTTTTATGAGAGTTTCAAAAAAACGCACTTCTGTCTCAAAATCAAAAAAGCATATTCGAAAAAATAGTTGGAAAAAAAGGATCTTGGTCAGCGTTGAAAGCTTTTTCCTTACCAAAATCCCCCTCTACTCGTAATTCAAAAAGTTTTTTTTGTGCGATAAATAAAAAAGGAAAACCTAGGCTAATTGGACTCAAATTGATATAAGAAAAAGGAAAATTGCGTTTATCATTTTGAATTTCGAATATCTAATAGAAGATTGAAACTAATAATCTAGATAAAATTTGCATTCTTTTATACTTGTAGCTAATCAATATCAAATAAACAAAGGAACTCTTTTCACTTTATAATAATAATTCTCCTTTTTAGTTCTTTCTGACTATTTTTTATATTCTAAAAAATAGGAACAAGAAAAACAAAGAGAAGACATTTGTTACACCTCTTTTAAGGTATTTTATCATTTTGGAGATGGGGATTCCTATTTTCCCAATCGACCCACTTGTTAGAATCATAAAAAATCGTAACAATATTAAATAAAGAGACAAAATAAAAAGATTAAAAAGTTTTTTTTTCAACTTTGAATGAAAAATTCAATTGAAAAGGACAAATCTAAGCTCTTTAGTAAAAAAAATCCGTTCTTAAAAAGAATTGAAAAAGTTTTAAACTTTTTTGAAAACTTTCTTAACAATTTTTATTAGAAATAACTATATAAAATAGAATCAACCTTTTTTTGCTTTCAACTCAATTAAGAAAAAAAGCACCTTTCACTTTTAGATAGACCAAACTGTGTAAATTTTGAAAAATATCATTTAGATCATAATTATACGCTTGGGCCGAACATTGTATCAAAATATATATATTGAATTTATCAATCTTTTTGGATAGAACTCAAAACTATATATATATATAATACCCCAGAGATCAATACCTAATAGTTTTACTAAATCCTAAGAAAAGTTCTCTACACAATGAAATTCTAACAAGTAATACAAAAAAAGATTTCCAGAAATCCTTAGAATGTATCACTAAAATTGGAATTTAAAATTCCATTTTTAGTTTGATTGATTTGACTGACCTAAAAAGGATTCTATTGAATTGAGTTCTTTAAATTTGACGATTGAATCAAAATGGGTTATTATTATTTTGAGAAAGCCGCTATGGTGAAACTGGTAGACACGCTGCTCTTAGGAAGCAGTGCGAAAGCATCTCGGTTCGAGTCCGAGTAGCGGCATAACGTTTTTTCATTTTCAAAAGGATTCAACAAATCGTATAATGAATTGAATTACCGATTTGAATTCCGTATGTATAATTAAGGTACCTTTTTTCTATTTTTTATGATATTTTCGACTTTAGAACATATATTAACTCATATATCTTTTTCGGTTGTTTCCATTGTAAGTCTAATTCATTTGATAATTTTATTAGTCGATGAATTCATCGAACTATATGATTCGTCAGAAAAGGGTATGATAATCACTTTTTTCTGTATAACAGGATTATTAATAACTCGTTGGATCTATTTGAAACATTTACCAATAAGTGATTTATATGAATCATTAATATTCCTTTCTTGGGGGTTCTCCATCATTCATATGGTTCCTTATTTTAAAAAACATCAAAAATTTTTAGGTGTAATAACCGCGCCTAGTACTTTTTTTACCCAAAGCTTTGCTACTTCGGGTTTTTTAATTGATATGCATCAATCTGAAATCTTAGTACCCGCTCTGCAATCCCAGTGGTTAATGATGCACGTAAGTATGATGATATTCGGCTATGCAGCTCTTTTATTTGGATCCTTATTATCAGTAGCACTTCTAGTAATTCGATTTCGAAAAGTCATAAGAATTATTGAAAAAAGAAAAAATTTCTTAAAAGATTCATTTTCCTTCAGTGAGATCCAATACATGACGGAAGGGATAATTTTTTTCAAAAATTTTTCTTTTTTTTCTTTTAGGAATTTTTACAGGTTTCAGTTGATTCAACAATTGGATAATTGGAGTTATCGTATTCTTAGTATAGGGTTTCTCCTTTTAACCATAGGTATCCTTTCAGGAGCAGTCTGGGCTAATGAAACATGGGGGTCCTATTGGAATTGGGATCCAAAGGAAACTTGGGCATTTATTACTTGGGTCATATTTGCAATTTATTTGCATACTCGAACAAATAAAAATTGGAAAGGTTTCAATTCTGCAATTGTTGCTTCTATAGGTTTTCTTATAATCTGGCTATGCTATTTTGGGGTTAATTTATTGGGAATAGGACTGCATAGTTATGGTTCATTTACATTAACATCTAATTGAATTGAAAAAAAAAGTATTGATGAATAAAAACATAGGACAACTTAGTATATATTTATATATATATAAGAAACCTCAGTTAAGTAGCTGAGAACCTTTTGAATCACTATATTACTTGATTCAAAAGGTTCTTACAAATGCCAAAGATATTTGGTTGTAATTCCTCTTTTTTTTTTTAATGGTTTTTTTTATAATGACTAACTCTTAAAATAATTAGATAGAATAGCACTAACCTTCTCAACTGCTAATGAAAAAACGAAATCCGGAAAAATTCCAATACCTATTACTGGTAAAAGTAGACATATCGAAACAAAAAATTCCCGCGGTCCAGAATCAAAAAAATACGAGTTTGCAGCATCAAACAGCTTGTATCCATAGAACATTTGGCGTAACATAGATAATAAATAAATAGGAGTCAATATCATTCCAACTGCCATTACAAAAGTAATTAGTATTTTGGGCATTAAAAGATATTTATGGCCATTAATTATTCCAAAAAAGACTATTAATTCCGCAACAAAACCACTCATGCCCGGTAATGCAAGGGAAGCTAATGATAAAATACTGAACATCGTGAATATTTTTGGCATTAGGGTAGCCATTCCACCCATTTCGTCAAGATAAACAAGATGTATTCTATCATAACTCGTCCCCGCCAAGAAAAAAAGTGCAGCGCCAATAAACCCATGTGATATTATTTGTAAAACAGCTCCGTTGAGTCCCATATCACTTATAGAGTAAATCCCTATAATTATGAAACCCATATGAGATACAGAGGAATAGGCTATTCTCTTTTTTAAATTTCGTTGACCAGAAGATGTTAAAGCTGCATAAATTATTTGTATTGCGCCTACTATTACCAACCAGGGCGAAAATAAAGAATGGGCGTGCGGTAATAATTCCATATTGATTCGAATCAATCCATATGCTCCCATTTTTAATAAGATTCCAGCTAGGAGCATACAAGTACTATAATGTGCTTCTCCATGGGTGTCTGGTAACCATGTATGGAAAGGTATAATCGGTGATTTGACAGCAAAAGCAACAAGAAACCCAATATAAAATAGTATTTCTAGGCTCACAGGATATGATTGATTGGCTGATTTTTCAAAATGGAATGTTGGTTCATTGAACGTATATAAAGCGATACCCAAAGCTCCCATTAATAAAAAAATAGAACTGCCCGCAGTATACAAAATAAATTTTGTAGCTGAATACAAACGTTTCTTTCCTCCCCACATGGATAGGAGTAGATAAACAGGAATTAATTCTAACTCCCACATAATGAAAAAAAGTAAAAGATCTTGAGAAGAAAATAATCCTACTTGTCCACTATACATCCCTAACATCAGAAAATGAAATAATCGGGAATCCCGAGTAATTGGCCGAGCCGCTAAAGTAGCTAAAGTCGTGATAAATCCTGTCAATAAAATAGGTCCTATCGAGAGTCCATCTATTCCCAATCGCCAATCAAAATCCAAAAAATCGATCCACTTAGAATTCTCCGCTAATTGAATTAATGGATCGTCCAATTGGAAATAATAAGAGAAAGCATAGGTCATTAAAAGAAGTTCTAATATACAGATAGAAATAGTATACCATCTAATTATCTTATTTCCTTTATGAGGGAAAAAGAAAATTAAGCAACCCGCAGATATTGGTAAAACGACAAATGTTGTTGACCAAGGAAAATAATTCGTGGTAAAGACAAGATACGCTTGGGCCACAAAAACCCGTGCCTAATATTTGCTTTTCAAGCACGGGTTTTTGTCGGTAAACAAAAAAGCAAATGGGTTCAAGTGGCTTTTTATGGAAAGGATCAATAAGCTAGACCCATGCTTCGAGTTGTTTCATGCCATAAATAAACTCGTACACTCAAGAAATCCGTTGGGCAGGCGGATTCACATCTCTTACAACCGACACAATCTTCTGTTCTTGGCGCGGAAGCTATTTGTTTAGCTTTACATCCGTCCCAAGGTATCATTTCTAATACATCCGTGGGGCAGGCACGGACGCATTGAGTGCACCCTATACATGTATTATAAATTTTGACTGAGTGTGACATTGGATCTATTAATTTTCAATTTTGTTAATGTCATAAAATTTCGACCTAGTAAATTTCTAAATTTGTCATATATTTAGACACCAGACGAATCAAGGATTTGCCAGAATTTTTCTATTCAATATTGCATTCCGCATCGATTCATAAGATAAAGCCAAGATACTTTAATTTTTTCTATTTTCACAAACAGGATCAGATACATTATCTATCGTAGATACGAATTTAAATGAATGAATATGAACATTCTATTTTATATTCTCAATATTACTTATTCAACAAATTGGCTTGATTAATACGAATTGATTTTTGATTACGATAAATTGACGAAACGATAGCCGGTCCAATAGCTGCTTCAGCGGCTGCGATAGATATAACAAAAATTGCAAAAATATTTCCTTTTAATTGGCGACTATCAAAAAAATCAGAAAATATTACGAAATTCATATTAACAGCATTTAGGATAAGTTCAAGACACATAAGGGCTCTAACCATATTTCGACTCGTAATCAACCCATAGATACCGATAGAAAATAAATAGGCACTGAAAACAAGTACATGTTCGAGCATCATAGAACAACTCCTTAATAAATTTCGATTTATTTGAATATAAACAATGAATAGAAATTCAAGATTAATAGATTGGATTAACTACAATTAATAATATTACAAGTACAGAGCAAAGACCTATATTAGTAATAGGTCGAATAAAAGGAATTCGATTATGAATAATCTTCAAATCGAATTGGCGAAAAATATATGTGAGAATCTCGAGAGCAAAATTTGTATTGTGGTTACTTATTTTACAGATTTATGACTGACGAGCCACAGTAATCGCACCTATCAAAGCAATTAAAAGAATTATTGAAATGAGTTCAAACGGAAGAAAAAAATCTGTTGATAAATGAATTCCAATTTGTTCGCCGTTACTTATTAAATCTTGTTCAAGAATCTGATTTTCTCTTGTAGTCCAAATAATCCCGTACCATGTCGTATCTGAAATAAAAGTAATTAAAAAAACAAAAATACTTGTAGAAACTAGGGAAGTGACCCCATTTCCAACAGCCCAAAGATTAGAACCTTTTGAATACTCTGGACCATTCATGAACATTACAGTAAATAGAATTAAAACATTTATAGCTCCTACATAAATAAGTAGCTGCGCAGCAGCTACAAAAGGAGAATTTGATAAAATATAAAATAAGGATATACAAACAAGAACGAATCCCAAAGAAAAGGCAGAATAAATTGGATTAGTGAATAATACCACTCCTAGACCTCCGAATATCAGACCTAATTCCAGAAAGACTAAAATAAAATCATGTATTGGTCCAGATAAACCCATTGTGCGTAAACTACAAGATAAAAAACTTTAATTCTTTTTTCATGACCTTATTGACCTTGACCAGCAAAAAAGACTATTAAAAATGCTAATAGGTTTCTCGACCCTAAGGGATGGAACTTACTCTGGATACAGCTATTGGACTAATTGTGCTCTTTCTCGAACAGGTAAAGACTCTAATTTGGATTTGAAAATCATTCTAGATCGAATTCTAGCTCATACAATTCTAACTATAATTATTGATATATATGGAAATTCTAAATATAGAAATAAAAATTTGAATGTAGTAATTCAAAATTTCTATTTCTTTAATTAATCTTTAATCCTTAATCAAAAGGAATTTATCCATTTTTTTGAGGTGAATTAAAAATAGTTCGAATTGTATAATCTTCACTTGCCGACATTGGTAAACGACCTAAAGCGATTTGATTATAATTCAATTCATGACGACTATAAGTAGAAAGCTCATATTCTTCAGTCATTGATAAACAATTTGTTGGGCAATACTCAACGCAGTTTCCACAAAATATACAGATTCCAAAATCAATACTGTAATTAAACAACCGTTTTTTTCGAATGTCAGTTTCCAATTTCCAATCAACAACAGGTAGATCTATAGGACATACGCGAACACATACTTCACAAGCAATACATTTATCAAATTCGAAATGGATTCGACCGCGGAAGCGCTCGGATGTGATGAATTTTTCATAAGGATATTGAATAGTTACCGGTAAACGATTTGCGTGAGATAAGGTAATCATGAAACTTTGCCCAATGTATCTTGCAGCTCGTATGGTTTGTTGACCATAATTAATGAACCCAATTATCATGGGGAACATATCGTGAATTTTTTTGAAGAATTTGATATTTGTTTTTTTATCTTGTTTGAGATAAGTTTTCAATATAAATATCGCTTTTTTTATAGTGAAAGGAGTTGAAAAGAGGTTGTTAATAATAGATTACCAAGAGAAATAGGTAAAAGAAATTTCCACCCAAGATTTAATAGTTGGTCCATTCTTAGTCTAGGTAAAGTCCATCTTGTTGTGATAGCAATGAATAAGAGCAAATACGTTTTAACCAATGTAATAAAAATACCTATTGTTATTGTAAACACTTCACTTTTTTTTTTTATTTCAAAAAATTCTGGAACGAATATATACGGAATACAGATATTCCAACCACCTAAGTAAAGAACTGTTACAAATAAGGAAGAAACTAATAAGTTTAGATAGGAAGCAAGATAAAATAAACCAAATTTTATACCCGAATATTCAGTTTGATAACCCGCTACTAATTCTTCTTCTGCTTCTGGTAAATCAAAAGGTAATCTCTCACATTCTGCTAGGGAAGAAATCAAAAAAATGATAAACCCTGCAGGTTGTCTCCAAAAATTCCAACCCCAAAAACTATATTTTGATTGTGCCTCAACTATATCAACTGTACTTAAACTGTTAGATAATCATAGTCGATGATAACATCACTTTTACCATCGCTATTCCAGAACCGTACGTGAGATTTTCGCCTCATACGGCTCCTCGAAGGTCATAAATAAATGTAAGGACTCGATGATATTAGTTATCTCTACATATTTCTATCTATTTGTCGTAGAAATAAAATGAAAATCTATGAAACATTCCCAAATTCAACCAATCCAATTCTGTCTGTTAGAAGACTAAATAAAGTACTTTGGAATCAATCTTATCCTTTAAAAATCTTTTTTTAGCAATAACGGAAACCCTTTCATAAAATACTCGTCTCGTTGCAGAAATGTCAATATATATTGACACTTTTAGTTTTCAATTACGAAAAATAATTAGACATTCTATTAGTTTAGTTCATGAATTTTGATATAAATTCGATTTCTACAAATAGAAGTAGATATGGGAAAAAAAAAGAATAAAAAAGATCTTTCTTTTTTTTTGTTTCTATTCTTCTTTCTCAAAAAAAAAAGAAAGGATTCTTTCGTTTTTGATAGTTATTTCTTTAATCATGCGGTAGGAGCATACTCTGAATCGGAATCTTGAGAAGTACTGCTTTAGCATTTCTACTAATTGAAAGTCCCAATTAATATTCTTTATATTCTTATGAAGAAATACCCTATTGGATAATTTCAAAAATCTCTATTACTAATCTTTTGTGTATCTTGGTATTCCTAACCACGCACTTATTTTTGTTCGACTGTTCGTTTGCATTATTCTAATACTTAGAAATCATAGTCAAAACTCAATAGAGCATAGAGCCTGAACCCGCTTCAAGCCAGGATGACTAATCAACCAATCTTGGGGCAAATGATCTCATTTTCTTATGTTTCTTTTTGTATTATTCTTGTACATCAGAAATGAGTCTCAATTTTTTTTTACTGCAAATTTCAAAGCTGTTTTATTTCACTCATATAACTATCCGATTTAGTTCATCAATTCAAATGATGAATAAAAAATGAGAGGATATTCCTTCAAAAGATTTCTCTTCTTTATTTCTAAAAAAAAGAAAAGGAATAGCAAGAATTTTTTAACGAATCGCACGTAGAGATATGGATAATATACAGAGAGTCAATGGTATTTCATAACTAATGGATTGAGCGGCAGCTCGTAGACCACCTAAAAAGGAATATTTATTATTTGATCCATATCCCGACATAAGAAGTCCAAGAGGAGCAATACTTGAAATGGCAATCCATAAAAAAATACCGATATTTATATCTGCTAAAACAAGGTGATAACTAAAGGGAATTACTGAATAACTTAATAAAGTTGATATGACTGCTACGGCCGGTCCGAGACTGAACAAATGAGTATCCCCTCTAGATGGAAAAATATTTTCTTTGAAAAGTAGTTTTGTTCCATCCGCTAGAGCTTGAAGAACTCCTAAAGGTCCAGCATATTCAGGTCCAATACGTTGTTGTATCCCTGCAGCTATTTCTCTTTCTAACCATACAATTACTAGTAAACCTATTGTTATTGCTAATACAAGAGTCAAAATAGGGCCGAGTACCCACACAATTTCATAAGCCTCCTTTAAGGCTTCCAATTTTGAAAAAGAATTTATAGCTTGTACTTTTGTTGTATCAATTATCATTTCAACGATCAACTTCTCCCATAATGATATCTATGCTACCTAATATTGTCATAATATCCGCCAATTTCATTCTTTTAACTAATTGAGGAAGGATCTGCAAATTGATAAAACCCGGTGGACGAATTTTCCATCTCCAAGGAAACCCAGTCTGATCCCCTATCAAAAAAATTCCCAATTCTCCCTTTGGTGCTTCTACTCTTACATAAAGTTCCTGTTTGGTCAATTCAAAAGTGGGAGACACTTTTTTACTAATGAATCGGTATTCAAAATCGTTCCATTTTGGATCACTTTTTTTTAAAAAATTCAAACGTCTGCTTTCTAAATTTTCGTGATCCCCTCCCGGAATTCCTTCCAAAGCTTGTTGAATAATTTTTATGGATTCAGTCATTTCACCAATTCGGACCAAATAACGGGATAATGAATCCCCTTCTTTTTGCCATTGTACTTCCCAATCAAATTCATCATAAGACTCATAATGATCAATTTTACGAAGATCCCATCGTATTCTAGAAGCTCGTAACATTGGTCCCGATAACCCCCAGTTTATTGCTTCGTCTGCACTAATAATACCTATTCCTTCAATTCGTTTTAAAAAAATAGGATTTCGCGTAATAAGTTTTTGATATTCAGTAACTGCTGTTAAAAAATAATTACAAAAATCTAAACATTTATCTATCCAACCATAAGGGAGGTCCGCTGCTACTCCTCCGATACGAAAATAATTATGCATCATTCTCATACCTGTAGCTGCTTCAAATAAATCGTATATTAACTCTCTTTCTCTAAAAATATAGAAAAAGGGAGTTTGTGCACCAATATCCGCCATAAAAGGGCCAAGCCATAACAGATGAGAAGCTATACGACTCAACTCTAAGATAATTACTCTGAGATAGCTGGCTCTTTTAGGTACTTGAATATTTCCAATATATTCTGCCCCATTTACTGTTATTGCTTCTGCGAACATCGTAGCTAAGTAATCCCAACGCGTTACATAAGGCAAATATTGTATAATTGTTCGATTTTCCGCAATTTTTTCCATTCCTCTGTGTAAATAACCTAGTATTGGCTCACAGTCAATAACATGTTCACCATCTAGAGTAAGGATGAGTCGAAGAACACCATGCATTGATGGGTGATGGGGGCCCATATTCACTACCATAAAATCTTTTCTTTTAGCTGGTACATTCATAGTTATTTCCTCGATTGATTCTTCTATGAATTGCTGAGGACGAAAAGAAATTCATAAAAATTCAAGAACGAATAAATCAAATAATTTAATTTCAAATTATTGACTATTTGATTCCCGAATATCTAATTTTCTAATTAATTTTTGATAACGTAATAGGTCTTTCTTTTTCAAATAAAATAGTAGTCGTCGGCGTTTTTCTAGAATTTTGCGCAAACCCCTTTGAGATGAATAGTCTTCTTTATGCAATTCAAAATGTGGAACAAGCGCTCGTATCTTTTTAGTAAAACTTGTTATTTGAAATTCGACGGATCCTGTGTTTTTCTTTTTTTCTGAAATGATGAGTGAATTTTTTTTTACCATAAAACGAAATCTCCTTCCTATTGCCCATTTTAAAAATGGTTTTATTGATTAAAAAAGATAGAATAAAAATAATTTATTGAATGTCAATTCATTTTTCTTTTTTTAGTTGGCTAGAAATAGAAAAGGATAGTATATCTCTTCTCTTTCAAAAGAGAAAATTGGGTATCTCAAAGTCAATTCCATGGCTTCCTTTCTAGATAGAATTGATAGGCAATCGAATTCCAGGTATCAGAATAGAATATAGAATGGAAAACAAGGATATAGACAGATTCCTTGTTTTCCATTCTAAGAATATATATATATGAGAAACGTACCTTTATTTAATTTTCAATTGTGGATATATACGTATCCTTAACATACTGAACCGACTGGCATTATTTGTATTAAACCAAAAGTGGTTCATACAAGCTAAATCTTCGAATCGAAGATTTAGCCAAAGAAAAAATTGGAATTGAAGTAGTTTCTTTTTCTCTATATTAAAATATTGACTTTTTTCTAAAATGTCAAAGCCTTTTCCATTCTTCCTTTTTTCTTTTTCTCCCATTCTTCTATTTTTATTATTTTTTTTTTTACTACTCTTTCTTTTTGGATAAACATTTTTTTTTTTTTTTTTAGAAGAAAAAAATTCGATTTTCTCTCCTATTTACTACGGCGACGAAGAATCAAATTATCACTATATTTCTTCCTTTTTCTACTTCTTCTTCCAAGTGCCGGATAACCCCAAGGGGTTGCGGGTTTTTTTCTACCAATTGGGGCCCTCCCCTCACCACCCCCATGGGGATGGTCTACAGGGTTCATAACTACTCCTCTTACTACGGGACGTTTACCTAGCCAACATTTCGATCCGGCTCTACTCAAACTTTTGAGTTTCACCCCGGTCTTCCCTACTTGTCCGACTGTTGCTGAGCAGTTTTGGGATATTAAACGAACCTCCCCAGAAGGTAGTTTTAATGTGGCCGATTTACCCTGTTTTGCAATAAGTTTCGCTACAGCACCCGCAGCTCTAGCTAATTGTCCACCCTTTCCAAGTGTGATTTCTATGTTATGTATGGCCGTGCCTAAGGGCACATGGGTTGAAGTAGATTCTTCTTTTTGATCAATCAAAACCTCTTCCCAAACTGTACAAGCTTCTTCCAAAGCATACGGCTTTCTGGGTGTAGATGATGATATCTATACAGGTGGATCTTCTATATCGTAAAATCTCATCAAATGAAGTAAAGTACTACATGAGTGGATATATAGGAATCCAAATCTGCCGAATCACTCATGTTATGCTCTTCTACATCCTAGGTCTTCCCGTTCCTTCATCTGGCTTATGTTCTTCATGTAGCATTCAGACTGAATGACTCTATGAAATTACGTCGATACTTCCACATATTGGGGGTAACGTAGGAGACATCTCTATTTTTCCCCCGGGGAATCCTTCGAATTCCCACTGCTTAGCTTTCAATTCGCCTCTGACCATCAAATGAAATGTGAATACCCCGTCCTCCTCTCTTTGAAACAAGGGAGGGGCGCTTCTGGTTCTGTCGGTGCTTGAAACAATTTTGTTTTCTCCATATTACTAGATCTCTAGAGTCAATAATTTGATATTTGATATGAGGAACTACTGAACTCAATCACTTGCTGCCGTTACTCTTCAGTTTTCTGTTGAGGTCTATCCTGTAGAGGTACTCAATTTGGATCAGTGATCGATTTCTAGGTTTCGTCGTAAACCTAATTGGTTACTTCCAATTACGTAAATCCATAGTTCAAACCGCACTCAAAGGTAGGGCATTTCCCATTTTTATAGGAACTCTTGTACCAGAAATAATGGTATCTCCAATTCGAGTCCCTCTGGGATGTAAAATATATCTCTTCTCACCATCCCTATAGTGTATGAGACAAATGGATGCATTTCGATTAGGGTCGTATTCTATGGTTAGGATTCTACCATATATGTCTTTTTTATTCCGTCGAAAATCGATTTGACGGTATAGACGCTTATGACCTCCCCCTCTATGCCTTGCGGTAATGATTCCTCTGGCATTACGGCCTTTACCACAACGATGCTGTCCATGGGTCAAATTCTTTCGTGTATTTCGCGTATTGGATTTCACTTGACCCTCTACGGCTCCATTGCGTGCGCTCGGGTTAGAAGTTTTGTATAAATGTATCATTATGCTATTAAGTATTTTGATTTAAGTTCTTTTCTTTCAAATTTATAAGATGTTTCGAAGAGATGGAATAGAATAACCCGGTTGAAGGGTAATGATCATACGCCTGTAATGCATTGTATGTCCCATAATAGGTCTCATTCTTCTACCCTTTCCCGGGAGTCGATGGCTATTCATAGCCATTACCTTGACACCAAAGAAGAGTTCGGCCCAATGCTTTATTTCTGTCCTAGTGGATCCTGATTCGACATTCAAAGTATATTGATTTTTCTTCAATAACCTAATACTTTTTGCTGTAACTACTGCATATTGGATTCCATCCATAAATCGATTTTCTTCTCTATGAGTTCGAGTCTCAATAAGAATGCTAGTTCTTACCGTTCATATGTTATAATAGGGTTATACTACACCAATTCGTTATGTATGGATGATGAGATTCCATTGATACAGAGCCAATTCCAATAGACTTATTGGAGCATTGGTGTGCATCCAGTAGGAATTGAACCTACGAATTCGCCAATTATGAGTTGGGTGCTTTAACCATTCAGCCATGGATGCTTAGCGGGGATCCTCATATATCGTAGATAAACAAAGTCGAAATTTCAATGCAATCTTTAGTTCAGTTTGAATCAATCAAATTTGGAGGAGCTAGCATA